GTATGGAACATTTTCGTTTCCAAGTGAAATCCCTTAGTATATGAAAGGGTGAAAAAGTGCTTTCGTTGTTGTGGAATAAGAAGCTTTCGTATCTTAATGCATGTAATGAATTTATCCACTAGAGTGGGATCCACTTTTTGGGGAATATGAGTCGAAGCAATAACAAGAATATCGGTAGTGGACCGTCTTTCACAATCCCTGGAGAAAATATCCTCGGGGAAATAGTTCAATACTAAAGCGAGGGAGTCCCACTGATCCAAATACAGATGCAGATAATGAATGTTTGAAATCCATACTATGCAAGGAGACATTGCTCTTGCGAATTGGAAGTCTATGTAGATACAATATGGGTCGGGTTCCAGCCCCATTACACGCCTAATTATCCCATCATCCACCAAAACTTGCCCCCCCAGCTCCCAGTTAAGATCGACATCATCATCAATACCGTCACTATCCAGACTCTCATTCTTAAACTCATCTAGATATTCCTCAGAATCTTTATTAAAATCAATACAATCAACATCCAACTCCACCAACGCATCGTCAAATTCCTCAAGATCGACGCACTGATCAAGATAAAAAAATAGTGTATCAGGCGCTTTGTCCAGAACTATCGGAACGAAAGGAAGATAGGAGTTTGTCGCTAGGGATTTGACCAAATGGGATCGTCCAGTTCCTGTAGAACCTACCACTAAAATACCCTTAGGGGGGGCTAGGCGTAGGCGGAGCGAAAAGGGTTTTGATTTTGCATAACCAAAACTATTAGCCTCATACCAGAGTCTTGAATAAAAGCCTGTTTGATAATGAGCAAGGAATATCCGTTTTTCTGCTAAACAGGATGTATTGAACTCATAATTGATTAGACCCTTTTGATGAATGTCAACTAAGTATCGTAAGTAAACTGCTCCCGGTTGTTCAAGCATTTGATAACCAGAATCATTCTTGAATAAATGATCACTATAAGTCAGACCCAATAGAATTTGATTCATCCCTTTTTCTGTACTGAAGGTGCAGGACTGCATCAAGGAATGTCTAGGTTTATCCAAAATCCAATCAGTGCTCAAGATCCAGGATTCTATTTTATCATGAGTCTTCAAACTTTCTCCTTTTATTATCCATGAATAGATCTCTTTACTTCTATGACTTAGATATCTCGTCTTTATCGAAAAAGTGATTCGATCGATGAAAAAATTTGGTAGGAAATTTATGAGAAGATCGATGGGAGTGAAAAATATCATCTCTATAAATAAGACCCCATAATATTGTATGCGGAGGATATAAAACGGTATTTGGTTGTCGACTAGGTCCATAGCAAATCCAAGGAAATTCTTTTCCAATTTGCGTTTCCATTGGAACTGGGACCGGAAAGAATTCGGTTCAGGTATACTAGGATACGCATCCAGAAGGTCCTCCAAATCACTCATGTATGATTCCATCATCAAAGATTTTAACCCTTCGAACTCTGTATGTAACTCACTAGAGGTTTTGGAAACCGACATAAGATATATCTGAACGAGATATCCAGCAAGAAGAAGAAGTAAAAGGATTGAATAGAGTAACTCCCGAACATTTGGCGAGCTCCGATTTGTCGATATCAATGGTAATTCCTTCTTGACATAAATTGTTTTACGAAATGTTTCATCAATTAGTTCCCATATTTCGTCGTTCTCCAGAAGAAGCTTATGTAAACACTTAAGCGAAATCTCACTTATCTTTGTCTTCAATTTTCTCTTAAGAATTCGCCATTTTCTCTTAAGAATTCGCCATGATCTATCTGATCTCTGCATAATATCATTCAAAATGGATACAAATTTGTGATTGCTACTTAGTAGGTCTGCAAAGGTATCTAAACATAGTAGGTCTGAAAGGGTATCTAAAAATAGCGGGTCTGCAAAGATATCGAAAAATCGTAGGTCTGAAAGGGTATCTAAAAATAGACATTTTATATATTTGTACCCTGTCGAAGTAAAGAAGAATGGCAGATATGTTTGGAATAGATTCCATTTTGAGAGAATTGTATCTCGTTGAAAGGTTCTATCCATCTGCCCTTTCTCAATGCATTTCTTTGAACGAAGATTCCGTTTTTTCCTCTTTGCGGATGGTAAATATTTCTCAGAAGGTGAATTGAGATACCGATGCAAGTTCTTCCTTTCTGAATCAGATAGACTCATATCTGAAAGAGGTTGACAATAAGTTTTTTCCAAATTGACTATTTCTTCCTCTGTTAGAGGTGTTCCAGAAATGTCTGCGATCGAGTAAATAGTTCTACGAACGAATAGATCGGATCGAATTGGAAAATGGAAAGATTTGTACAAGTTATACCTTTCGTCACCTCTTTGTGGAAAATCGTTAGATATGAATATGTTAGACTCGATTGGTGAAATAGTATCTCTCTCCAAAAAAGCATGTTTTTTTTTACCGCCGCACAAAGAAAATATTTTCTTGCGAATGAATAAGATATTGAGGAATTTTCTATACGTAAAATCATAATTATTGATAC